ACTCCTTTGATATAATTGCTATGCTTAGTGTGTGACTCGTTGGTTTAGGATTCGATTAGATTAAGATAAACAAAAAAGAACTTACCTATAAGAGCAACTAATAACTATAGCATTACTAAATAACCTAAGCAACTCATTGCTTCGCATTATCTGGATCCAAAAAAATCAGTCAAGATATGATAGACGCATCATATCATTGTAGCAACTGAAATTTTTTTACAAAAAAAAGAATAAAGAAATATGATTATAAGTTATGAAAGGTAATCGAAAAGTATGCGGATAAATGGAAGGATGAAAGAAAGAGAGAAAAAATTTAATATTAATGATATATGATTCCAATTTGTAAAGTCTATGAGGTCACTGTAAGAAAAGCAATGTAATAAAGCATCAATACAGATTCATTCATAATAATTAGATAAATCTATTCCGAAAACCAAAAATTAAGAGCCTTGAGCAAAAAAAAACTGAGAAAATTGACTCAAAAACAAATTAAAAAATGAAATTCCAAATTTCATGTAAGAGCTCCATTGTAGAATTCGGGCCTAATGATTAATCAAGAAGCGATGGGAACGACGGAACCCATGAATATAGAGGATTCTATTCAAAAACAAATCTTAGTAATTCATTGGACAGGATGGCGGAATAAACCAGAAACTTTATTATCTATTCTGATTTTTATTCTGAGACCTCGTGGGATAAACATCAAACTTAAATAGATATAGATATTGAAAGAGTAAATATTCGCCGGCGAATATTTTTTTTTTTTCAAATAAAAAAAAGTAATAAAATACGAAAAAAAAAATTAAAAAGATAAAATAAAATAAGGATTTGTTATAATATTCTAACTATAAACAAAAACGACATTCGCGATGATGATATTACGTTATTTTTAAATAAATAGAATTCATCTTGGATTACATTTCGAAAAAGACATACACAAATTGAGAAGAAATCGGATGAACTTTCAAAAAATACCATGATTAATAGAATTAATCATTAACTACATCTATATCTTAATACAAACTTTTATTCGCGAGGAGCTGGATGAGAAGAAACTCTCACGTTCAGTTCTGTAGTAGAGATGGAATTTCTAATTTATAAAAAACCCATCAACTATAACCCAAAAAGAACCAGATTTCGTAAACAACATCGAGGAAGACTAAAAGGAATTGCTTCTCGTGGGAATCGTATTTGTTTTGGCAGATATGCTATTCAAACACTTGAACCCGCTTGGATCACATCTAGACAAATAGAAGCGGGGCGACGAGCAATGACACGAAATGTACGACGTGGTGGAAAAATTTGGGTACGTATATTTCCAGACAAACCAGTTACAGTAAGACCTGCGGAAACGCGTATGGGTTCTGGGAAAGGATCCCCTGAGTATTGGGTAGCTGTGGTTAAACCAGGTAAAATCCTTTATGAAATGGGTGGTGTACCCGAAAATATAGCCAGAAAAGCTATTTCAATAGCGGCATCAAAAATGCCTATAAAAACCCAATTCATTATTTCTGAATAGGAATATAGAATGAAATTCTGAATAGGAATATAGAATGAAAAAGCTAAATAACATTTAAGGATAAAAAGATTATCAGTTTTCTTTTTTTGACAAACAATATTTTTTGACTTCGTCCTTTGCATTAAAAGAAGAGATACAAAAAAATGATATGATTCAACCACAAACCTATTTGAATGTAGCAGACAACAGCGGGGCTCGAGAATTGATGTGTATTCGAATAATAGGAGCTAGTAATCGCCGATATGCTCATATTGGTGACGTTGTTGTTGCTGTAATCAAGGAAGCAATACCAAACACTCCTCTAGAAAGATCAGAAGTGATCAGAGCTGTAATTGTACGTACTTGTAAAGAACTCAAACGTAACAATGGGACGATAATACGATATGATGACAATGCTGCAGTTGTCATTGATCAAGAAGGAAATCCAAAAGGAACTCGAGTTTTTGGGGCGATCCCACGGGAATTGAGACAATTAAACTTTACTAAAATAGTTTCATTAGCTCCTGAGGTATTATAAGACCAAAATCGCGATAGTTAGTATAGGATTAAAAAATGGTATTGAAATCAAATTAATTAATAGATTGTGTATCACGCATATACCCTTAATAATAAAATATTAATAATTTCATTCATATATTAATATATAATTCGTCTATATCTATATATAAATAAAAGAAAAGGAACATGTTGATTATATCAAAATTATAGAACAATAAGGAATTTTAACTTATCATGGGAAAAGACACTATTGCTGATATAATAACCTCTATACGAAATGCTGACATGAATAGAAAAGGAACGGTTCGGATAAGATCGACTAACATCACCGAAAGCATTGTTAAAATACTTTTACGAGAGGGTTTTATCGAAAATGTAAGGAAACATCGCGAAAACAACCAATATTTTTTTATTTTAACCCTAAGACATAAACGAAATAAAAAAGAATCCTATAAAACGATTTTAAATTTAAAGAGAATAAGTCGACCGGGTCTACGAATCTATTCTAACTCTCAACGAATTCCACGAATTTTAGGCGGAATAGGAATTGTAATCCTTTCGACTTCTCAAGGTATAATGACAGACCGAGAAGCTCGACGAAAAAGAATCGGCGGAGAAATTTTGTGTTATATATGGTAAGCCTTCTAATACAAAAATTGGATATCCGGAACTTTTTAGCAGGGGTGGTATTACACAACCCCTGCTAAAAAGTTCCGGATGTTTTACCTCGAATGAAATTAAAGAAAAAAATGAATTAATGAACGTTTTCTTTCTGAATCACTTCCGAATGTCATGGTTCTATTTTGTTTAGATACTAAAGATTTTTTTGATTTTAGGTCATGCTTCTGAAAGAATTCGACATATTTTTGTATAATTTTTGTATAGGTATACCTATAGGAGAAACAATTAAAAATTTTAGTAAGTTCTTAGGTATAAGTTAATAAGGGGACAGCCATTTTAGAGACTCCATACCAAGGATTCAAATGAGTAAGTGTTTTTTCAATTTCAACATTCCTTTCACGAAGATACAATTAAAGATTCAAAAATATCAAGAAACCTTTTTTTTTCGTCCAACAATAAATATATTCACAGAATTAAGGAATAACAACTATGAAAATAAGGGCTTCCGTTCGTAAAATTTGTGAAAAGTGTCGACTAATCCGTAGGAGGGGACGAATTATAGTAATTTGTTCCAACCCGAGGCATAAACAAAGACAAGGATAATCTTACTAAAGGAAATAAAGTAAAGGAAAGAGTACTTCCAAGGAGCTGGAAAAAAAAGGTCTGTTTTGACATGAAATGGATATATCCATATATTTCTTGTGAAATGAAAAAATATGGCAAAACCTATATTAAGAATTGGTTCACGTAAAAATCCACGGAGTGGTTCACGTAAAAATGTACGTAGAATACCAAAGGGAGTTATTCATGTTCAAGCAAGTTTCAACAATACCATTGTGACCGTTACAGATGTACGGGGTCGGGTGATTTCTTGGTCCTCTGCAGGTACTTGTGGATTCAGGGGTACAAGAAGAGGAACACCTTTTGCTGCCCAAACCACAGCAGGAAATGCTATTCGAGCAGTAGTGGATCAAGGTATGCAACGAGCTGAAGTAAGGATAAAAGGCCCTGGACTGGGAAGAGATGCAGCATTACGAGCTATTCGGAGAAGCGGTATACTTTTAAGTTTTGTACGAGATGTAACCCCTATGCCACATAATGGTTGTAGACCCCCTAAAAAAAGACGTGTATAGAACTAACTAAAGGCTGAAAGGGTTTCAAGAGAAATAAACGATTCAATGATCTGATCAAATAAAATTACTATGGTTCGAGAGAAAGTCAAAGTATCTACTCGGACACTACAGTGGAAGTGTGTTGAATCACGAAGAGACAGTAAGCGTCTTTATTATGAACGCTTTATTCTGTCTCCACTTATGAAAGGTCAAGCCGACACAATAGGCATTGCGATGCGAAGAGCTTTACTTGGCGAAATAGAAGGAACATGTATTACACGTGCAAAATCTGAGAACATACCACATGACTATTCTAACATAGCAGGTATTCAAGAATCAGTACATGCAATTTTAATGAATTTGAACGAGATTGTATTAAGAAGTAATCTATATGGAACTCGCAACGCGCTTATTTGTGTCCAAGGTCCCGGATATATAACTGCTCGAGACATAATTTTACCGCCCTCTGTGGAAATCATTGATAATACACAACATATAGCTACCTTAACGGAACCAATAGATTTGTGTATTGGATTAAAAATCGAGAGGAATCGCGGATATAGTCTAAAAATGTCAAATAACTTTGAAGACAGAAGTTATCCTATAGATGCTGTATTCATGCCTGTTCAAAACGCGAATCATAGTATTCATTCTTATGGGAATGGGAATGAAAAACAAGAGATTCTTTTTCTAGAAATATGGACAAATGGAAGTTTAACTCCTAAAGAAGCACTTCATGAAGCCTCCCGGAATTTGATTAATTTATTTATTCCTTTTCTACATGTAGAAGAAGAAACGTTCTATTTAGAGAACAATCAACATCAAGTTACTTTACCCCTTTTTCCTTTTCATAATAGATTAGTTAACCTAAGAAAAAAAAAAAAAGAACTAGCATTTCAATATATTTTTATTGACCAATTAGAATTGCCTCCCAGAATCTATAATTGTCTCAAAAAGTCCAATATACATACATTATTGGACCTTTTGAATAACAGTCAAGAAGACCTTATCAAAATTGAACATTTTCACATAGAAGATGTAAAAAAGATATTAGACATTCTAGAAAAAAAATAGAAAAAGCATTTCAAAAAAAATTTACTTAAAAGTAAATTTGAAATTGAAATGGATTTTAAACCTTCAACGTAATTTCGATTTTCCAGTCGAACCCATTTTAATTAATTCAATTAATTAGATATGTATCTAGGGAGAATTCATTTTGAAATGACTACTCCCTAGATACCCACGTCGTT